AATGAGATGCCTGATTAAAGGATTACCTTGATAGGGTAAATAAAGTAAAAAAATTACTCTCATTATATAAGACAGAATTAAACTATCACCTTTAGTATCAAAAACTAACGTGCATCTTACACCTCTATATAAAAAGGTAAGCTAAATTCAAGCTAATGGGTTCATACCCCATTTATGGAGGCACTAATCCTCCCCTTTTTAATGTACAACAACTCTATAAAACTTCTTTTCCTATCATCATTAATGATAGGAACGATCCTGTCCATTTCCTCAAACTCTTGATTAGGAGTTTGAATAGGACTAGAGATCAACTTACTTTCCATTATTCCATTATTAACAGACAACAAAAATATAATAATTAATGAATCAGCAATTAAGTATTTTATTATTCAAGCAATAGCTTCAACAATACTTCTAATTTCGATTCTACTAATTCAAATAAAATACACAATATGATGAGAAAAGGAAAATGTACCATCAATAATAATCATATCAAGAATATTATTGAAAATAGGTGCAGCCCCATTCCATTTCTGATTACCAGAAGTTATAGGATCATCTAGATGAATAAATTGCCTAATCCTATTAACATGACAAAAAATTGCCCCAATAATAACACTATCATATTGTATTAAAATAAGAATATTCACATTTTCAGTAATTATAGCAAGAATTATTATTGGAGCTATAGGAGGGCTAAATCAAACATCATTACGGCAAATTATAGCATACTCATCAATTAGACATCTAGGCTGAATAATTAGATCAATAATTATTAGAGAAAACACATGAGAATTATACTTCTATATTTACCTTCTATTAAATACAGTAATAGTATTAATATTCAGAAGCATAAAATTATACTTCCTAAATCAAGTTTATCTTTCAGGAAACATGAAAACAGAAATTAAATTCATAATAATATTATCACTTTTATCACTAGGTGGACTACCACCCATACTAGGATTCTTACCAAAATGAATTGTAATTCAATCACTAGTTGATAACAACATAACAACAATGATGTTTCTAATAGTAACATTCACAACCATCACACTATACTATTACATACGAATTAGATTTTCAGCAATTATTATATCTCATACCGAAAATTCATGATCAGTAAACATTAAAAGTAACAAATCAAAAATAATTTTACCTTTAATGACAACAATTTCAATAATAGGATTAATTTGTACATCAAACTTCATATTATTTTACTAAGGCCTTAAGTTAATAAAACTAATAACCTTCAAAGTTATAATTAAAAGTTATCTTTTAGGCCTTAGTAAAATAATATTCCACACCTCTAGAATTGCAGTCTAAAATCATAATTGAATATAAGGCCCAAAGATATGATAGGAGAGATCAATTCTCATGAATAGATTTACAATCTAACGCCTAACAATTCAGCCACCCTACCGCAAAAATGACTATTCTCAACAAATCATAAGGACATTGGAACCCTATATTTTTTATTCGGTGCATGAGCAGGAATAGTAGGAACATCAATAAGTATAATTATTCGAGCAGAACTAGGACAACCAGGATCTATAATTGGAGATGATCAAATCTATAATGTAATTATTACAGCACACGCATTTGTTATAATTTTCTTTATGGTCATGCCAATCATAATTGGAGGATTTGGAAATTGATTAGTACCACTAATAATTGGTGCACCAGATATAGCATTTCCACGAATAAACAATATAAGATTCTGATTATTACCACCGTCATTAATCCTTCTGCTTTCATCCTCAATGGTAGATAGTGGAGCTGGTACAGGTTGAACAGTTTACCCTCCACTCGCTGGAGCCATTGCACATGGGGGTGCATCCGTAGACCTAGCCATTTTCTCATTACATCTAGCAGGTATTTCATCAATCCTAGGAGCAGTAAACTTTATTACAACAGCAATCAATATACGATCAGATAGTATAACTATAGACCAAACACCATTATTTGTATGATCAGTAGCCATTACAGCTTTATTACTTTTACTATCACTACCTGTCTTAGCAGGAGCAATTACAATACTATTAACTGACCGAAACTTAAATACATCATTCTTTGACCCTGCAGGAGGAGGAGATCCAATCCTTTATCAACATTTATTCTGATTTTTTGGTCACCCAGAAGTTTATATTTTAATTCTACCAGGATTTGGTATTATCTCACATATTGTTTGTCAAGAAAGAGGAAAAATTGAATCATTCGGAACATTAGGAATAATCTACGCAATATTATCAATTGGACTAATAGGATTCATTGTATGAGCACATCATATATTCACAGTGGGAATAGACGTTGATACACGAGCATACTTCACATCAGCAACCATAATTATTGCTGTACCAACAGGGATTAAGGTATTCAGATGATTAGCAACACTATATGGAACAAAATTCAAATTTAATCCTCCCCTTCTCTGAGCCCTAGGATTCATTTTCCTATTCACAATAGGAGGATTAACAGGCCTAGTACTAGCTAACTCATCACTAGATATTGTATTACATGATACTTACTATGTTGTAGCTCACTTTCATTATGTATTATCAATAGGAGCAGTATTTGCAATTATAGGAGGAATCATTCAATGATATCCATTATTTACAGGATTAACAATAAACAATAAATGATTAAAAATTCAATTCTCTATTATATTTATTGGAGTTAACTTAACCTTCTTCCCACAACACTTCCTAGGACTAGCAGGAATACCACGACGATATTCAGATTATCCAGACGCTTACACATCATGAAATGTTATTTCAAGTATTGGATCAACTATCTCAATTGTAGGAATCATCATATTTATTCTAATTATATGAGAAAGAATAATTAAAAACCGAACAGTTATATTTAGAATAAACATGAGAAGATCAACAGAATGATTACAAAATAATCCACCTGCAGAACACAGATATTCAGAGCTACCACTAATTAATAAGTTCTAATATGGCAGATTAATGCATTAGATTTAAGCTCTAAAAATAAAGGTTTGACCTTTTATTAGAAACATATAATGGCAACATGATCAAACTTATCATTACAAGACGGGGCCTCCCCTTTAATAGAACAATTATCATTTTTCCATGATCACACTATAATTGTTCTACTGTTAATTACAGCAATTGTAGGATATTCACTAAGATATATACTAATAATAAATTACACAAACCGAAATATATTACATGGACATCTAATTGAAACCATCTGAACAGCTCTTCCAGCCGTAACATTAATTTTTATTGCACTACCATCTCTACGACTATTATATTTACTTGATGATTCATCTAATGCATTAATTACCATTAAAACAATTGGACGACAATGATACTGAAGCTATGAATATTCAGACTTTATTAATGTTGAATTTGACACCTACATAACACCAGAAAAAGACCTAGAAATTGATGACTTTCGACTTCTAGAAGTAGACAACCGAACTATCCTACCTATAAATACAGAAGTACGAGTATTAACTAGAGCATCAGATGTTCTACACTCATGAGCAGTTCCAGCCTTAGGAATCAAAATTGATGCTACACCTGGACGATTAAACCAAGGAACATTCTTAATTAATCGTCCAGGATTATTTTTTGGACAATGCTCTGAAATCTGTGGAGCAAACCATAGATTTATACCAATCGTAATTGAAAGAACATCAGTAAAATTATTCATCAAATGATTATCTAACATAATATAAGGAGTTAGTTAAAATATAACATTAGAGTGTCAATCTAAAATAACTAATTAATAGTACACCTTGGAAACATCAGATGACTGAAAGTAAGTAATGGTCTCTTAAACCAAAACATAGTAAATTAACGTCTACTTCTGATGAGGAATAATATAAAACTAAATCCCTCAAATATCGCCTTTAATATGACTTTCACTATTCATTATATTTTCAATCACAATAATTGTGTTTAATCAAATAAACTTCTTCTCATACAAACCAAGAATAATTAAAAGAATCGAAAAAACAATCAAAAAAGAGAACATAAATTGAAAATGATAACAAATTTATTCTCCACATTTGATCCATCTACTAACATTTTCAATTTATCATTAAATTGAACTAGAACATTTTTAGGATTATTATTAATTCCATCAATATTCTGATTAATACCATCACGAATTAATATTTTATGAAATAAATTAAACTTAACATTACACAATGAGTTTAAAACTCTATTAGGTCCAAAATCATTTCATGGGTCAACATTTATTTTTATTTCAATCTTTATTATAATACTATTCAATAACTTTATAGGATTATTCCCATATATTTTCACAAGAACAAGACACATAACATTAACATTTACAATCGCATTACCAATATGAATAAGATTCATATTATTTGGTTGAATTAACCATACAAATCATATATTCACTCACCTAGTTCCACAAGGAACACCAACTGCACTAATATCATTTATAGTCTTAATTGAAACCATCAGAAATGTTATTCGACCAGGAACATTAGCAGTGCGACTAGCAGCTAATATAATTGCTGGACATTTATTATTAACACTTCTAGGAAATACAGGCCCATCATTAACAATAAGAACTATTTATATTTTAATTATTGGACAAATACTACTATTAATTTTAGAATCAGCAGTAGCAATAATTCAAGCATACGTATTTTCAATTTTAAGAACATTATATTCAAGAGAAGTTTATTAAACTTATGTTAACAACTCACTCAAACCACCCATTTCACATAGTAGATTACAGACCATGACCACTCACCGGAGCAATTGGAGCATTAGTAATAGTATCAGGACTAGCAAAATGATTTCATATATATAATATTAACTTACTTATTATTGGAATAACAATTACAATTCTAACAATAATTCAATGATGACGAGATGTAATTCGAGAAGGAACATTCCAAGGATTACACACTAAATTCGTTTCAATAGGATTACGATGAGGAATAATCCTATTCATTGCATCAGAAGTCCTATTTTTTATATCTTTCTTCTGAGCATTCTTTAGTAGAAGATTAGCACCAACAATTGACCTAGGAATAATATGACCACCAATAGGAATTCAACCATTCAACCCAATACAAATTCCATTACTTAATACAGCTATTCTACTCGCATCAGGTGTCACAGTAACATGAGCACACCACAGAATTATAGAATCTAACCATTCACAAGCAACACAAGGATTATTTTTCACAGTACTTCTAGGAATATACTTTACAATACTACAAATATATGAATATTGAGAAGCACCATTTACCATTGCTGATGCAGTTTATGGATCAACATTCTTTGTTGCAACAGGATTCCATGGATTACATGTAATTATTGGTACATTATTCTTAATAACATGTCTAATACGACATTTAATAAATCAATTCTCACCAAATCACCACTTCGGATTCGAAGCAGCAGCATGATATTGACACTTTGTAGACGTAGTATGATTATTCCTTTACCTTTCAATTTACTGATGAGGTAGATAACTATTTTTCTAGTATAAATAGTACATTTGACTTCCAATCAAAAAGCTTGATTATTATCAAGAAAAATAATTATAATTTTAATAACAAGAATTTCTATTAGATTTATCCTACCAATACTTGTAATAACAATCGCAACAATCCTATCAAAAAAATCAATTAATGATCGAGAAAAAAGATCACCATTCGAATGTGGATTCGATCCAAAAAGATCTGCACGAATACCATTCTCAATTCAATTCTTCCTAATTGCAGTTATTTTTCTAATTTTCGACGTAGAAATTGCACTAATTTTACCAATCGTAATTATTTTAAAAACATCAAACATCATAATATGAACCATTTCCACAATAATCTTCATTTTAATTCTTTTAATAGGACTATACTATGAATGAAATCAAGGAGCTCTTAAATGAGCAAACTAGGGTTGTAGTTAAATATAACATTTGGTTTGCAACTAAAAAGTATTGAAATATCAATCAACCTTAATTAAAATAAGAAGCGAAATATTGCAATCAGTTTCGACCTGAGTTATGGCACCAATATGCCCTTATTTATTAATTGAAGCCAAAATAGAGGCGTATTACTGTTAATAATATAAATGAACAATAGTTCCAATTAAGGAAATGTAAAGTTAATATGAAAGCTGCTAACTTTTTATAATAGCGGTTAAACTCCGTTAACATTTCTTACATTTATATAGTTTAAATAAAACATTACATTTTCACTGTAAAGAAAATATAAAAATATTTATAAATACCTAAAAATAAAATTATTTCCCTAACATCTTCAGTGTCATACTCTAAATTATAAGCTATTTAGGTAATAAATAAAAAAAAACATAAACAAAATAAATATTCAAAAAATAAAAGTTAACAAATAAACCTTAAAATTAGAATCATATAAAGACTGAATATAATCAATTATGTACAGAAAAAAAGAATATAAACCCTGACCACCCAATAATTCTCCTCAACCATAATCAAAAGACTTTGATAAACTATGACCAGCCTTTAAAGGCAAATATCTGATATAATTAGTTGAAAGAAAAGGTATAAACCACATAGAACCGACAAATCTAACAAAAGATAAAAAACTTAAAGAAAATAAACCATAAAAATAATCAAAATCAGAAACTAAATAACCAAGATATGAACCCAAAATAACAACAAATATAGTTAAAAACTTTAAATATCAAGGTAAAACAATTACATAAGGAACTGGAAAAATTAACCAAGATAAAAATCTACCACCAAAAACAGCAACAAACAATAAACCAATCATACCAAAAGAAATAAAATAACTCTTATCATCAAAGAAAAAACTAGGATAAAAATTATTATCCCCCATCATTGAATAATAAAATAAACGAAAAGAATAAGAAGCAGTTAAACCAGTAGAAACAAAATATAAAAAAAAAATTAAAAAATTAACTCAACTTAAACAAACAACTTCAAGAATCAAATCCTTAGAATAAAAACCCGCCAAAAAAGGCATACCACACAAAGATAATCTAGAAACATTAAAACATACAGACGTTAAAGGTATAAAATTAACAATAGAACCCATAAAACGAATATCCTGAGAATCCCTCAAATTATGAATTATAGATCCCGCACACATAAATAATAACGCCTTAAATAAAGCATGAGTAAGTAAATGAAAAAAAGCAAGACCAGAATAACCCATAGATAAAATTCTCATTATTAAACCCAACTGACTTAAAGTAGAAAGAGCAATAATCTTCTTCAAATCAAATTCAAAATTAGCACCCAACCCAGCCATAAATATAGTTATACAACCAATCATTAACAAAAACCAACCATAATTATAAGTCAATAATATTGGTCTAAAACGAATTAATAAATAAACACCAGCAGTAACAAGAGTAGATGAATGAACCAAAGCAGAAACAGGAGTAGGAGCTGCCATGGCAGCAGGAAGTCATGAAGAAAAAGGAATTTGAGCTCTCTTAGTTATAGCAGCAAGAATAATTAATATAGTAATAATTTTCATTTCAAAAGAATCAAAAATAAAATAATAATAATTAACATAATTTCAGCTACCAAAATTTAATATTCATGCAATTGAAATTAAAATAGAAACATCACCAATACGATTAGATAAAGCAGTTAATATACCAGCATTATAAGACTTTACATTCTGATAATAAATTACTAAACAATAAGAAACTAAACCTAAACCATCTCAACCTAATAAAATACTAATTAAATTTGGACTAATAATTAAAAGAACCATAGAAAAAATAAATATTAAAACAATTATAATAAAACGATTAATATTCTTTTCATTATGTATATAATCATTTCTATAATAAATAACAAGAGAAGAAATATACATAACAAAAGACATAAAAATCAAAGACATTCAATCAAAAATAAATGTTATAACTACCATTGATCTATTTAAACTAAAAAGTTCCCACTCAATAAAAACTCTATAATCAAACATTAAATAATAAATACCTAATAAAAAAATTAAAGTTCTAAATAAAAATAAAAAAAAAAAACTTAATGAACAAATAGAAAATAAATACACGGCCTAAGATGAAAAACTCATATCATTGATTCCACAAAACAACATTTTCAATTAAAATACTTAAGCAACTAATAATAAAAGTACTCCCCCTTTAAACATAAAATGTTTAAAGGGAATCAATGTAAAAATAAAAGATGATATTCACGTAAATAACCCAAAGAACAAGTATAAATACCTGAATAATAAAAACCATGCTGAGAGTAAGAATACATATATAAGGTATAAACAGCACTAAAAAAAGACAAAAAAATTAAAACTAAAAACATAAATGGAGATCATGAAATAATTCTATTCAACAATCTAAATTCACCAATTAAATTCAAAGATGGAGGAGCCGCCATATTAGATGATCTAAGAAGAAATCATCAGAGAGATATAGTAGGCATCAAATTAATTATACCCTTATTAATTAGTAATCTTCGTCTACCTAAACGTTCATAAATAATATTTGATAAACAAAATAAACCAGAAGAACATAAACCATGACCAACCATTAAAGATAAAGAACCTATACAACCTCATCAATTTATAGTTATTAAACCACCAATTACCATTCTTATATGAGCAACAGAGGAATAAGCAATTAAAGACTTTAAATCAACCTGACGAAAACAAATAAATCTAATAACAGCACCACCAAACAAGCTTAAAGATAACCAAAAATAATTAAAACATAAACCCAAACAAGAAATAACCCTCATAATACGAAAAATACCATAACCACCAAGCTTCAATAAAACCCCAGCAAGAATTATTCTACCAGAAATAGGAGCCTCAACATGAGCCTTAGGAAGCCAAAGATGAAACAAAAATATAGGCATTTTAACTAAAAAAGCAAACATAGAAAAAACATAAAATATAAAATAAAAAGAACCACAATCAAATAACAATGGAAAATAAAGAGTATTAAAAACACTATTAATTTTAAATAAAACCAATAATAAAGGTAATCTAGCAACCAAAGTATAAAAAATTAAATAGATACCAGCCTGCAAACGCTCAGGTTGATATCCTCAACCTAAAATTAAAAATAAAGTAGGTACTAATCTAGATTCAAAAAAAATATAAAAAGACAACAAACTCAAACTCGAAAAAGAACAATATAAAGTAATTAACAACAATAAAACTAAAAAAATAAAAAAATTAGAATGATAAGAATATAAATAAATTGATCTTCTCGCAGTAATTATTAAACAACAAATTCAAAAACTAAGTAAAATCAACATAAAAGAAAAATAATCAATACCAAAAAAGTAACCAATTATATTTACATCAGCATAAGAATAAACAGAAAATATAAAAACAAAACTTAACAAAAACATTAAAGAATGAACCAATCATCAACAATTACCTAATAAACAAATAGGGATCAAAAAAACAATTATAAACAAATACTTTAACATAAACACAAAAAAAAAGAATTAAAAAAATCATTACCATGAGAACGAATTATAGAAACCAAAATAGAAAGACCCAAAGCACCTTCACAAACAGAAAAAACCAAAAAAATAATAGGAAAAAAATAATCATAATCAAATTCAATCAAAAAAATAACAATTAGCATAAAAAGAGAAAGAACAATATATTCTAATCTCAATAAAACCATCAATAAATGTTTACGCTTTGATGAAAAAACATAAACACCAGATACATAAATTAATAAAGAAGTAAAAATAGAAAATATAAACATTAGTTTTAATAGTTTAAAAAAAACATTGGTCTTGTAAACCAAAATTAAGAAAACACTTTTAAAACTTCAAGGGTAGAAAATCTTTCTATCATTGATCCCCAAAATCAACATTTTAATAAACTAACCCTTGACATGACTAAAATAATAATTATAAGAATATCAAATTTACTAAACATTAACTTTATTAAACTAAACCACCCCATATCAATAATAATAATAATTATTATTCAAACAATAATAATTGGACTAATAACGGGGTCAATGATAGAAAGATTTTGACTATCATATATTCTATTCTTAACATTCCTAGGAGGAATAATAGTATTATTCATTTACATTACAAGAATTGCATCAAATGAAATATTTAATATTAAATCAACAAACGTGTTATTATCTATTACCATAATTGTAATTTTAACAACAGTATTCTTTAACACAGAAAAAATTATATTTACAGAAATAATAAAAAATACAGAAACAATAAACACAAGACATATAATAAACTTTCAAGAAATAACAATATCACTAACAAAATTATATAATAATCCCACACTTATTATCACAATTATGATAATAATTTATTTATTCATTGCATTATTGGCAGTAGTTAAAATTACAAACATCAACCAAGGACCTATTCGCAAAATAAGATAACTAATGAATAAACCATTACGACTTAAACACCCAATAATTAAAATCATTAATAATTCATTAATTGATTTACCAGCTCCAACAAACATTTCATTCTGATGAAATCTAGGATCACTACTAGGATTATGCTTAATAATTCAAATTATTACAGGATTATTCTTAACTATACATTATACACCCAATATTGAAATAGCCTTCAGAAGAGTAGTTCACATTTGTCGAGATGTAAACAATGGTTGAATCATTCGAACATTACATGCTAATGGAGCATCAATGTTCTTCATCTGCATTTATCTACATGTAGGACGAGGAATTTACTATGGATCTTACATATACATAAATACATGAATAACTGGTACACTAATTCTATTTTTAGTAATAGCAACAGCATTTATAGGATATGTATTACCATGAGGACAAATATCATTTTGAGGAGCAACAGTTATTACAAATTTACTATCAGCAATCCCTTACATCGGAACAGATATTGTACAATGAGTATGAGGTGGATTTGCAGTAGATAACGCAACACTTAACCGATTCTATACATTTCACTTCGTATTACCATTTATTATTGCAGCAATAGTAATAATACATTTATTTTTCCTTCACCAAACAGGATCTAATAATCCAATTGGATTAAATAGAAATATTGATAAAATCCCATTCCATCCATACTTTACATACAAGGATACAATTACATTTATTATTTTAACCATAGCTCTAGTAATATTATGTCTTATTAATCCATACATATTAGGTGATCCAGACAATTTCGTGCCAGCCAATCCACTAGTAACACCCGTTCACATTCAACCAGAATGATATTTTCTATTCGCCTACGCAATTTTACGATCAATTCCTAATAAATTAGGAGGTGTTATTGCATTATTTCTATCAGTAAGAATCCTTATAATTTTACCATTCTATAACAAAACAAAATTCCGAGGGATTCAATTCTATCCAATTAACCAAATCCTATTTTGAATTATAGTAATTGTAGTATGCTTATTAACATGAATTGGAAAACGGCCAGTAGAAGAACCATATATTACTACTGGACAAATCTTAACAATTATCTACTTCTTATACTTCCTAATTAACATTCACATCGCAAAAATATGAGATATACTAATTAGAAAATAAGTTAATTAGCTTAAGAAAAGCATATGTTTTGAAAACATAAGATTAGAAGTTCAATTCCTCTATTAACTTTTAAGTACTTAAAAAATTTAACTAAATTATTGAAAAAAATAAAACCCTCAAACCAATAAAGAAAAACAAAAAATTAAGAGATAAAGGCAAAAAACTCTTTCAAGCTAAATATATAAGTTTATCATAACGAAAACGAGGTAAAGTACCTCGAACCCAAACAAAAAAAAATGAAACTAAAGAAAGCTTAATAAAAAAAATAAAAGAATAAAAATCACCACCCAAAAAAACTAATGTAAATAACATACTCATAAAAATAATTCTAGTATACTCAGCCAAAAAAATTAAAGTAAAACCACCAGCCCCATACTCAATATTAAAACCAGAAACCAACTCAGACTCCCCTTCGGCAAAATCAAAAGGAGTCCGATTGGTTTCTGCCAAACAAGAAGCAAAAAAAGATAAAGCTAAAGGAAAACAAAAAACAATAAATCAACAATAAATCTGAAAGTTCATAAAATCAAACATGTTAAATCTACCAATTAACAAAATTAAAGAAAGTAAAATTAAAGCCAATCTAACTTCATAAGAAATAGTCTGAGCAACAGAACGCAAAGAACCTAATAATGAATAATTAGAATTAGATGATCAACCAGCAATTATTAAAGTATAAACTCTTAATCTAGTACAACAAAGAAAAAATAAAAATCCATAAGAAAAAGAACACATATAAGTTATATAAGGAAAAATAGACCAAACAAACAACGAAATCATTAAATTAAATACAGGAGAAAAATAATACAAAAAATAATTAGATATAAAAGGAATAGGTTGTTCCTTACAAATTAATTTAATAGCATCACTAAAAGGTTGAGGAATACCTAAAAACCCAACTTTATTTGGACCTTTACGAATCTGAATATAACCTAAGACCTTACGTTCTAATAAAGTCAAAAAAGCTACTCTAATTAAAACACAAATAACTAAAAGAAGAAAATTCAAAATAAACATAATTAAATCATATATTATCAATACTATTTGTAGAAGAAATCTACATAAATGAATTCTAAATTCAACACATTAATCTGTCAAAATAGTAAACAATTAATTTTAACCAGTAAACAAAAATTATTTCAATCATATGGTCCTTTCGTACTAATATGAATATTTTATATCTTAGGATAGAAACCGACCTGGCTCACGCCGGTCTGAACTCAGATCATGTAAGAATTTAAAGGTCGAACAGACCTAATTATTAAGCTACTACACCTAAAATTAATCTTAATCCAACATCGAGGTCGCAACCCACTTTGTCGATATGAACTCTCAAAAATGATTACGCTGTTATCCCTAAGGTAACTTAATCTTTTGATCATAAATTATGGATCAAATAAACATAAATCAATGATGTAATAATGAAGAGTTTATTTATTCTTCATGTCACCCCAACCAAATATTAAAAAATCTATATAGAAAGATAAACTAAAAACATACAAAATTCATAAATATCAAGCTCTATAGGGTCTTCTCGTCCTAAAGAAATATTTAAGCCTTTTAACTTAAAGGTTAAATTCTAAAATTTATTAAGAGACAGTTAATTTCTCGTCAAACCATTCATTCAAGCCTCTAATTAAGAAACTAATGATTATGCTACCTTTGCACGGTCAAAATACCGCGGCTCTTTAAAATTATTCAGTGAGCAGGTCAGACTTCAAAATATTATCAAGAAGACATGTTTTTGATAAACAGGCGGAAATTAGTTTTGCCTAGTTCCTTATAATAAATTAACAAACAAAAATCATAAACAAAATAAATATACTAATTACATCATTATTACGAAAATTTTAAAATTAAATTAATTATCTTAATAAAAAACCTAAAAACATTATAAAATCAGAAATAAAAAAATGAACTAAAACGTAATCAAAAAATAGCTGGTCTTAAGCCTATTATTATATTCTGAAATAATTATAAATTTATAGAAATTTAACTTTAAAGCTTATCCCTTAAAGAATAAATAAATTAATATTCTAAATTAAAAAATTAAATTAAAACACTAATTTTAAAAAATTAAATTTTTTCTTAAGAAACTAAATATCTTAGGAAACGAATAACATTTCACTTCCACAAATAAATCAATAATATTTATGAAACAATAACTATAATTTATTTGTAAATCAACCTAAATTGAGATCAATTAATAAAAATTAAAATTTTGATAAACCCTGATACAAAAGGTACAAAAAATAAAATCTACTTATTTAAATTTAAAAAATACTAATAATTCAATTACATTACTAATAAACTATAATAATAAATAATCAATTCAACAAAAAATACTAAGACAAAAAACAATAAAATTATTTCTATTAAATAAAATAACTAACAAAAAACAAAAATAATATAATAAATTAATCAAGACATCCTGAATTGCACAGAATAAAAAATCAGTGTAAATGATATACTTTACTTTAAAGTCTTGTCTTGATTAAACTTACTAGATACACTTTCCAGTACATCTACTATGTTACGACTTATCTCATATTAACTGAAACAAAATAAATAAAATCAATAATGAGAGCGACGGGCGATGTGTACACATTTCAGAGCCAATATCAATTAAATTAAATAAATTAAATTACTATCAAATCCACCTTCATTAAAAAATTTCAAAATTAAATCCATAATAAAAAAAATTTATTGTAACCCATCACACACTTGATTATAAGCTGCACCTTGACCTGAAATAAATTTTAATGGAAAAACAGGAAAATTATAGCTCCAAAAAGATTTTCTGATAACGGAGATATACAAACAAATAAATCAAGTAAAGTTAATCGTGTACTATCAATTACGAGATAGGTTCCTCTGAATGGAATGAAATACCGCCAAATTCTTTGGGTTTAAAGACCTTAACTAATATTACCCAGGTAAACTAAAATTAACACTTAAAATAATAGGGTATCTAATCCTAGTTTATTATTTAAGTTTCATAGATTAATAATAAAGAGTTATGTCAAAAAATAAAATTTCACCTAATAAAATTTGTATAAAACTCAAATAATACTAAAAACTATATTAACCAAAAATATTCACTTGTATTAATCGTATAACCGCGGCTGCTGGCACGAAATTTGCCAATACTTAATCAATTACTAATTCCAAAATAACTTGATAATTAAATTTAATCACTACAAAATAGAACATTTAGTTTAACAAAACTTATATATAATATAAAGAAATAATGAACTTCTAAGCAAGAATAAAACTTTAAAATTACAAATGAAACATAAACAGTAAAAATAAAATACTTAAAATATTAGACAACAAAAATATTTAGAACAACATAAAAAAATAAACGAGAGAAAAATCAAAAAAAAATAGAAAAATCAACCCCAAGGTGTACAACAACAACTTCTTTATTATATATTATAAAGATAAATATGGTACTTGTATTCATAAGAATGTTTTATATTATCTTTCTTTATTATTTAATCTTTCTTTTCACTTATAAATAAAGAAAGATTAAATAATATAAATAATTTTAATTAATATAATTATATTGTTAACATTAGTATAAATTATATGCAATTCTTTATATAATATTATATATATATGTAATTATATTATGATAGATAATTTATCTATTATAATATAATTCTAATATATATAAATATAAATAATTAAATTATTATTAGAATAATATTAAATATATAAATGGTATTGATTATATCTAATTATAATAATGTAAAATATTTAATTACATTATAATAGATATTTTATTATAAAATCATTTCTTTTGCCTAAAAAACATAAGTAGCTATAATCCTCATTGAAGATATAATTTAAAATAATCAATTAATATTGAATAAATATAACTTATAATGCTATATTAAATTAAATGTAATATATTAAAATAAATAATTTATATTAATAAACGTAAAATAGGAGCATAAATAAAAGAAAATTAAGCAAATTTTATTAAACAAAAGGAAAATATACAAAAACACCTTCTCAAAAAAAACTTTCAATTTATATATAAAATACAAAAGTTAA